TCTTCTGCCGAAGAGGTCTGTGCTTCCTTTGTTGAAGTAAGGACAAACGGTCTGATTAGAGATTTCCTGAAAATCGACTTAGTGAAATCCCATATTTTGTATATCAGAAAAAGAAATGATTCGTCAGGTTCAGGATTGATTTCGGATAATAGGTCAGATCATACCAATAAAAATCCGTTTTATTCCATTTATTGCAACGCAAGGATTCAACAATCATTTAGCCAAAATCACGAAACTATTCATACGCTCTTGAACAGAAATAAGGAATCCCAATCTTTGATAATTTTGTCATCATCTAATTGTTTTCGCATGGGCCCATTCAACGATGTAAAATATCACAATGTGATAAAACAATCAATTAAAAAAGATCCTATAATTCCAATTAAGAATTTATTGGGTCCTTTAGGAACAGCCCCTCAAATTGCGAATTTTTATTCATCATTTTACCCTTTAATAACTCATAATCAGACCTCGGTAGCGAAATATTTGCAGCTTGACAATTTAAAACAGACTTTTCAAGTACTTAACTATTATTTAATAGCTGAAAATGGGAGAATTTATAATTTCGATCCATGCCGTAACATCGTTTTGAATGCAATCAATTTAAATTGGTATTTTCCCCATCATCATTATCATCATAATTATTGTGAAGAAACGTCCACAATAATTAGTCTTGGGCAGTTTATTTGTGAAAATGTATGTATAACCAAAAGCGGACCACACCTAAAATCGGGTCAAGTTTTTATTGTTCAAGTTGATTCTATAGTAATAAGATCAGCTAAGCCTTATTTGGCGACTCCGGGAGCAACTGTCCATGGGCATTATGGAGAAATCTTTTACCAAGGAGATACGTTAGTTACATTTATATATGAAAAATCGAGGTCTGGTGATATAACGCAGGGTCTTCCAAAAGTGGAACAAGTGTTAGAAGTGCGTTCAATTGATTCAATATCGATGAACCTAGAAAAGAGAGTTGAGGGTTGGAACGAATATATAACAAGAATTCTTGGAATTCCTTGGGGATTCATGATTGGTGCTGAGCTAACTATAGTGCAAAGTCGTCTCTCTTTGGTTAATAAGATCCAAAAGGTTTATCGATCTCAGGGGGTACAGATCCATAATAGGCATATAGAAATTATTGTACGTCAAATAACATCAAAAGTATTAGTTTCAGAAGATGGAATGTCTAATGTTTTTTTACCCGGGGAACTGATTGGATTATTGCGAGCGGAACGAACGGGGCGTGCTTTAGAAGAAGCGATTTGGTATCGAGTCGTCTTATTGGGAATAACGAGAGCATCTCTGAACACTCAAAGTTTTATATCTGAAGCAAGTTTTCAAGAAACTGCTCGAGTTTTAGCAAAAGCGGCTCTCCGGGGTCGTATCGATTGGTTGAAAGGCCTGAAAGAGAACGTTGTGTTAGGGGGTATGATACCCGCTGGTACCGGATTCAAAGGATTAGTGCACCGGTCACGGCAACATAACAACATTCTTTTGGAAACAAAAAAAAAGAATTTCTTCGGGGAAGAAATGAGAGATATTTTCTTCCACCACAGAGAATTATTTGACTCTTGCATTTCAAACAATTTACATGATACATCAGGCCGCTCTTTTATAGGTATAGAATTTAATGATTCTTAAGATAAGAGGAGTGGATTCGTCCTTTTAAGTATTTATTTTGTTGTGGTCATCTGAGTTGTTAAGATTTTAAGATTTGTTAATTGTTAATAGTAATAAAGAGAATAGCGAATAGAAAGTAATGGCTTGGCTCGTGGATAAACGACCAATCCCCGGTAGAAGAGAAGGTTCCATTGGAACTATTATTTATTTCAGGGTGTCTTGTCTCTCTTTTTTTAAGTAAAAAAAAAAGAGATAGAGAGAGGAAGTGTGAAGAGAAATGGCAAGAAGATATTGGAACATAAATTTGGAAGAGATGTTGGAAGCAGGAGTTCATTTTGGTCATGGTACTAGGAAATGGAATCCTAGAATGGCGCCATATATCTCTGCAAAACGTAAGGGTATTCATATTACAAATCTGACCAGAACCGCTCGTTTTTTATCAGAAGCTTGTGATTTACTTTTTGATGCAGCAAGTAAGGGAAAACAATTCTTAATTGTTGGTACCAAAAATAAAGCAGCTGATTCAGTGGCGCGGGCTGCAATAAGGGCTCGGTGTCATTATGTTAATAAAAAATGGCTCGGTGGTATGTTAACAAATTGGCCCACTACAGAAACGAGGCTTCATAAGTTCAGGGACTTGAGAACAGAACAAAAGACGGGGGGACTCAATCGTCTTCCGAAAAGAGATGCAGCTATGTTGAAGAGACAATTATCTCGCTTGCAAACATATCTGGGCGGGATTAAATATATGACGAGATTGCCTGATATTGTAATCATCGTTGATCAGCAAGAAGAATATACGGCTCTTCGAGAATGTATCACTTTGGGAATTCCAACAATTTGTTTAATCGATACAAATTGTGATCCCGATCTCGCAGATATTTCGATTCCAGCAAATGATGACGCTATAGCTTCAATTCGATTAATTCTTAACAAATTAGTAGTCGCAATTTGTGAGGGTCGTTCTAGCTATATACGAAATCCTTGATTAATAATAAATTAATAATAAGATAAATAAATTATTTTTTTGAACTACATAGATCTATGGAATCGGTTACTATATCCTGAATCGCACAAAAGAGATAAAAAACCGTAAATATTGTGTGATTAGTTTAGTCGGTGTCAAAAATATAGAATTTGAGTAGGCAAGAGAAGATTGAATCAAAATAATTCCTTTTTTTAGTAAAGTTCTATTTCTGTCAGAGGGCAATATGAATGGTATATCATGTTCCATCAACGCACTAAACGGGTTATACGATATCTCTGGTGTGGAAGTAGGCCAACATTTCTATTGGCAAATAGGAGGTTTCCAAGTCCATGCCCAAGTACTTATTACTTCTTGGGTTGTAATTGCTATCTTATTAGGTTCCGCCGTTATCGCTGTTCGGAATCCACAAACCATTCCAACCGCCGGTCAAAATTTCTTCGAATATGTTCTTGAATTCATTCGAGACGTGAGCAAAACTCAGATTGGAGAAGAATATGGCCCATGGGTTCCCTTTATTGGAACTATGTTTCTATTTATTTTTGTTTCTAACTGGTCGGGTGCTCTTTTACCTTGGAAAATCATACAATTACCTCATGGAGAGTTAGCCGCACCCACGAATGATATAAATACTACTGTTGCTTTAGCTTTACTCACGTCAGTAGCATATTTCTATGCGGGTCTTTCCAAAAAAGGATTAGGGTATTTCAGTAAATACATTCAACCAACTCCAATTCTTTTACCCATTAACATTTTAGAGGATTTCACAAAACCCTTATCACTTAGTTTTCGACTTTTCGGGAATATATTAGCTGATGAATTAGTAGTTGTTGTTCTTGTTTCTTTAGTACCTTCAGTCGTTCCTATACCTGTCATGTTCCTTGGATTATTTACAAGTGGGATTCAAGCTCTTATTTTTGCAACTTTAGCTGCGGCTTATATAGGTGAATCCATGGAAGGTCATCATTGATTAGTTTTTGTTTTGGAAATAGTATAGCCCTTTTTTTTAGCTTAGCTTAGTCCAATGCAATGTATGCGCAACTCAAGATAATCTACTTACTAAGGGACCATAAAAATATACAAATACGATGATCTAGAGTAATAACAAAAAAGATTACGATATTAGAGAATTCTAATAAAAAAAGGAAAGAGATCTAATCTAAAAGATCTTTTTCCTAAAATTCCGGGTTGGTCCATCTTTTTATTACTTATATTTATATCATATTTACAATCAATATTATCTTTATATTGATGTTGTTTTTGTTTATTCAATTTCAATATTATGAGTCCTAATTAGAATAGGAATTCGTATGGTATCAACAAAACAATTAGGGTCTATGATTTTAAAAAAGCTGTTCTTTCTATAGAATGATTCCCATTTGAGCCGATTTCATTCAATTCAATGATTGACCAAAAGAAAATTAAATTTTAAGAAATTAAGAAATAATAAAATAAATTGCATGAATTTAGCTCAATCAAATACTGATATTTATTTTATATTATATTTTTATGCAATGATTTAAATTCGTCCATTTAGATTGTATCCATGTGAGATAATGATAAATAAAAGGAAGAGACAAATGTACAAAAAACGATAACGATATTAAAAAAAAATGATTAGGAAAAAATAAAAAAAAGGGGGGGGGGTAGAATTAGGTATATGGAATCTAATGGCTATAAGACAGCTCCTGTCTATCCTTTGAGGAATAATTCTAGAATCCAATTGAATCTAAGATATGAAAGATTGGTTTACGTTATGTAAGAAACACATGTATATGGGATATTAGATATTGACTAGTTCTATACGAACTCAAAATAGATCTAATCCAGCCCACTACTGTGGAGTTAGATAGGGATTCCAATAGAAGAATAGAAGTTCTTCTGTTTCGTCTTTGACTCTGAATTGAATGAATAAAGAGATAAAATAAAGACAAAAACGAAGAATTCAAAGTAAAGAATGGTAAAGAATGGGTTGGAAAAAGGAAATGGCAGAACAAAGTATGCGCGGATTCACAAAAATCCAGTGGATAGGAACTAAAAAAAAAGATATCGAAATAGTTCTGACGGTTCAATAATCTTCTCACTTCCATTCGGAGTTCTTAGTTACTTCGGCAGGTTGAATCTTAGCGATGGAATAATATAATTAAGTCAAAATTCATTGGATGATTGTATCATTAACCATTTCTTTATTTTGGTGCGAGGAACTTATCATGAATCCACTGATTTCTGCCGCTTCCGTTATTGCTGCTGGGTTGGCTGTCGGGCTTGCTTCTATTGGACCTGGAGTTGGTCAAGGCACTGCTGCGGGGCAAGCTGTAGAAGGTATCGCGAGACAACCCGAGGCAGAGGGAAAAATACGAGGTACTTTATTGCTTAGTTTGGCTTTTATGGAAGC